AAGAAAAAAAGTTTTTGGTCGGAATATTAATTAAAATTAATTAATTAAACCGAACGACCCCTTAACTATTAAGGGGGTTCATAGAACGAATCACACTTTTACCACTAAACTATACCCGCTACAATGATATTATTATATACAAATGGGCCTTTTGTCAAGCTAGGATCATAAAAAATCATGAAAATGAGAGTTCTAACGTTTTGCACAAGGGTTTTCAATTTGATGAGATTTGGAGAAGAGGGCTTATTTAAATAAATAAATACCAAGGCCTATCCTTTCTTGTGCGGGAAGAGTGTTGCTAGATACGACTTACCAAAAGCGCTCAAAGCATAACAAAAAAATGCAGTGTCTAAAGTTTAATTTTCGTTATTCGAGAAAAGCAGTCAAGTAACTAAAAAAGGAAGAAAAATGAATAGGACAGGGTACTTTTGATAGACTAAGTTCGATAAAGTTATCGAGTAAGGATGGAAATAGTCCTTTTTCTTTTTGGTCTTGCTTGAAATATAGTCAAAAAATCTAGTAAGTCTTTTTTGTTGTCAAATAAGAGAAATTTCGCTAGAATTTGATGGAATCAAAAAAGGCCCGGTTGGGTAGTGACCGGGCCAGGCCGTGGAAAGAAAAGGGCCTTTCGAAGAAAATCAAAGCAAGGAAGTCCTCGTTCTTTATCTTTCGTTTTCTTTATATTAGATCTTTTGAGTTTTGACTTTATCGAAATCGAAACGGAATAGCTAAGAAAAGTTTTACATATCTTGAGAATCAAAATAAAGAAGGAGAAAGAAAGACGGTTTTGAATCCTTTTTTCATGTGGAATGTAACATATTAATAATTATAATTATCTTTTTCAATAGGGAGAGATGGCTGAGTGGACGAAAGCGGCGGATTGCTAATCCGTTGTACGAGTTATTCGTACCGAGGGTTCGAATCCCTCTCTTTCCGTTTTCGTCGATGACTTGATATTTTCTTTTCTTTCAAATTTCACAAACCCCTTTTTCCTAGTTAAATGTGTGGAATAGATAAAAAATCTTAAGAAAATAAAAAAATCAAGATAGAAAAACGAAAAAACCTTTATTCTTCACGTCCAGGATTACGTCCTGGGTCATTAGATAGGAATCCAAAGATGAAGAGAGAAACAAAGAATATTACTACTGTGTAAACGAAAAGTTTGAGCGTAAGCATTACACAATCTCCAAGAGCCTTTTTGGAAAAAACGAGAAAAGAGAATAGATCGTCCATTTTTCTACCCCATATTCTATTTTGACACCAAGAAATGAAGTGCTTTCTCGAACTCGAAAATAAGTCTATCAGGTCAAATAAGAGTCTTTGATTCCCCAAGATGACTTCATGCCCATAATGAGATATGGGCGTGGGACCCTAATTCTGTATAAAATTCTGTATAAAATCACATAGAAATTAAGGCCTTGCACTGGAAAAAGGGTCAGAATGGGAAAATGTGGCGAGCCAAATTTGATTTCTCGCGGCGATCCAAGAATTTTCACATTTGCCTCAAAGATTGATCCGGGAAAGACTTATTTGATCTTATCAATTGTTAAAAATTTTTCTCGAAGAAATCATGCATTTTCTAGGATAGTCTAGGCTAGTATTAAGTATCTTATCGAAAACTTACAGCAGCTTGCCAAACAAAGGCTAAAAGAAAAAAGAACAGGGGTATGACTGGCATAATATCTACGATTGGATTTAAAAAAGCATAGGCCTCGGGCAATTTGGCAAAGAAAAGACTAGTTGGATAAAGGGCAGAATTAAGACAGATACAGATCAAACTAAAGAGATTAAGCATAGCAGACATTTTGTTCTTGACGATAATTGCAATTTGATTGAGTTCTTGAGATAAGGAAAACGGAAGAAAGTAAGGTAGACAAAAAAATCCTTCTTTTTCTTTGAACCGGCCCAATCAAAAATCCTCCAATTCTCAAAGGCGAATAGAAGAAATCATATTTTCATCTACTATTTTAATTACATTCTATCTAATGATCAATAAATTCAGTTGAATTCTATATCTACACGGGTCAAATTCCTAGCACAAACCTAGAATCTATATAATTCCATTATCCCTTCTCTATTATCTCTTCTCTATAATCTCTTAGCGTAAAATTGTCGCTAGCGATTTGGGCAGGCCTTGACAACGATTTATTGTATTAATATAATATAAATTATCTAAAAAAAATCAACGTGACACGGGTGGTTGCGAAATATCTTTTTTTCGACTATAATATGAATCATCAAATGAATCAAAAAAATCAACGTGACACGGGTGGTTGCGAAATATCTTTTTTTCGACTATAATATGAATCATCAAATGAATCAAAAAAATCAACGTGACAATGGGGCGTAGCCGAGTGGTAAGGCAACGGGTTTTGGTCCCGGTAATCGAAGGTTCGATCCCTTTCGTCCCACGGCCTAATTATATATTTCAAGTGAAAGGCCGTCTCATGCTTTCGTTATCAAGGAAGTAGTTAGTTCATTTTTAGCTCATTTTAATAGATATTTTATATTCGTTAATTCTTTAATTACATTCTTATTTTTTTTTAGTTATGGATAAAAAATACTGGTCAACGAATTCCTGGGGTTGGGACTGTAAATTTAACTATCTTTCGGCAAATCGTCCGAAAGATTGCTCCAAATATAATATTTCGATAAATCGTCCGAAAGATTGCTCCAAATATAAGAGGAAAGACGGGATAAAGAAAGACGGGATAAAGAAAGACAGGATAAATGGGAAGAAGTTTCCCGAGTTGGAAAAGGAAAGTCTTTTTCCACAAAAGGACGAGACTGGGCGAAAATTTCTTTCTGCTCGGAAAGAGCACGAACCGGCGCTCACGTGCCCCCACCAAACAAAATGCCATGGGTACAAGCACTCTTGCAATAAGGGTCATTGCGAGACCTACTCTAACGAGAGTTGTAAGATTTTTTTGGAAGCCTTCCAATGGGGAAGTGGGGCAGGCGAAAGGTGGATCAATCAAAAGATCCAACGCCTCTCAAAAAATCGTAATGCGCTGGAGGCCTTCCAAGGGAACATTAAATCCCTCCTAAAAGAGGCCGCACAAAAACCAAAAACCGAGCTCAATGCTTGGAACCTTGGATTTTGGCACGGAGCATTACTCCGTTTGCAAACGATAAAACCCGAGGATTGATAAAATGATTCTCTAAACGAATCAATCCTATGGTTCATAGAACCAATCTTCCAGTCGAAGATTTATTCATAAAAACAGACATTATTATGTCTATGTACCGACTGAACCAATGACTAGTCATGATTCCATAATTGAATCAGTTCCATAGGGGTTCCAAATTAGAGGAATGTTATGGTTAAACTTCGTTTAAAACGCTGTGGTAGAAAGCAACGTGCGACTTATCGAATCGTTGCAATTGATGTTCGCTCCCGAAGAGAAGGAAGAGATCTTCGGAAAGTGGGTTTTTATGATCCGATAAAGAATCAAACGTATTTAAACGTTCCTGCTATTCTATATTTTCTTGAAAGGGGTGCTCAGCCTACAGAAACTGTTCGGGACATTTTAAAGAAGTCGGAGGTTTTTAACGAACTTTGCCCCAATCAAATAAAATTGAATTAATTTAAGGAAATAAGGGGGGTATATGCTACCCCTTTCTAGAACTTTTCTCTATTTTGTTTATTTCTTTTTTGACTAAATTCGAGATTTTTTTGACTTCTTATTTTTTCTTCCCCTAGCTAAATTTTTTTGGATCTATGTAGTGCCAATCTAACTCGAGTCCTTATTTTTTGGAATATTTTTCAACCGAATTTATTATCTTTTTTCATTATATTCTTTTCTTAACCTTTATATTGACAACAATGCATTGAACAAATATAATGCAGCGTGATAAAGGGATCTCTTTTTTTATAACGGGATCTCTTTATTTACGTCCCATCGGTTTGGTTTTTGCCTTACTTTAGTCAAAATAAGGGGTTCGTTGGATGCGCTTTGATAGACGCATTTTTGCTTGAAAACGTGAATAACAATGACATAAGGAAGGATCTATCATTATTTCTGTTTTTTCTGTTATCGGAAAATTTCTTGTATTTTCATATGAGTTATTACGTTTTCTGTTCTTAATCGATTCGAAAATGGGTTTTTATGCTTTGATTCGCTCGTCGAATCATTTTTTTCATTCTGATTATATCTACATACTTTTTTCTTCTATTCGGGTTGCTAACTCAACGGTAGAGTACTCGGCTTTTAAGTGCGACTCGGATCTTTTACACATTTAGATGAAGCGATGAATTCATCCATACCATCGGTAAAGTTTGGAAGACCACGACTGATCCTAAAAGGGAATGAATGGAAAAAATAGCATGTCGTAGCAACCAAGAGTTCTGAGAATCTTTTCTTCTTTCCCGATCGGGACAAAACTTTGTTTACCTTATTGGAAGGGAGTCAAATGGATTCAATTTCAAGTTGGGTCGAATGAATAAATGGATAGAGCCCTCTGGCTTCAATTAATTTAATGAAATTATAAGGAACGAAAAAGCAACGAGCTCCCATTCTTAATTTGAATGATTACCCGATCTAATTATACGTTAAAAATATATTAGTGCCTGAATACGGGTAAGGGCTTATCCGAGAAGCGGATTCTTTATTTTTTCATGAATCCTAAATATTAGCATTCTCCATTCCAGAATGGAGCTGTGTGCGTATAAGAAAGAGTAGATTGATAACAAAATTTCCAAAATCAAAAGAGCGATTGGGTTGAAAAAATAAAGGATTTCTAAACATCTTGTTATCCTAGAACGAATATAAACGACTTCAAGAAAATGGAAAAAGAGAGGATCGAGAATCCGTTGATAAGTTTACCTGTATCCGAGGTATCGCTTCCTTATCTTACTCGAAAAATACCTTGTTTTGACTGTATCGCACTCTGTATCATTTGATAACTCCCAAAATCCTCTACCTTTGGTTCAAATAGCATTCAAAATGGAGGAATTTCAAAGCTCTGTAGAGCTCGATAGATTTCAACAACACGACTTC